TTTAGAATTTTTATGAAAATTGAATAATGATCTAAAGATATCCATTAAACACAGTCTAAAAAAATGGATCAATCGTTGAATTCGTTTCAATTGAGAGATTAAATCCGGTATAAATATTAGAAAGGGCGGAAACCCCATCTTCGCAAACATGAATAGATATATCTTTATTTTACAATTTTTCACAAAAAAGATTTATGCGGAAGGATTTGTCTTTGATGAAAAGTTTTCTATTTTTAGAGTTCAATTTTTTAATAATTTTAATTCAATGTAGATACCTATCCAAAATAATATGAATGACTCACTATTAACTCGGTTTTTTGGCCATAATCATTATGTAGGAGAGGTGGCCGAGTGGTTCAAGGCGTAGCATTGGAACTGCTATGTAGACTTTTGTTTACCGAGGGTTCGAATCCCTCTCTTTCCGTACTCTTCACCTAATTCACCAATGTTACTGACTGCAATGCATCAAATAAGAATGTATACTCCAACAGTTAGACCTTTCTTTTCTTTGATATCGATTATGTATTCCTAATCCAAATCTTCTGTGGTACGAAAAATACTGGGCAAAATGGACAAGGAATGAAAATCCCCTACCGATCTATGATACATGAATGAGATAAAAATCCCCAGATCAAACCCCTTACCTTACTTACCCCGGGTCCCTTTACTTAAGCCAAAATGGAGAGGTCAAAATTGTCCGAACCCTTGTTATTTTAGTTGGGGTTAAGTCTGACGAGAGTAATATTCTACAACTAGCAATTCATTTATTTTCAAACCGACCCATTTACTATCTATTATTTGATTGACGAATCCTTCATATTGGAATGGGTGAAGAGTCAAATGGTTTGGCAACTCCTCGCGGGGGGATGAATCAAGATAATTTTGAATCAGAGCCCTAGATTTTTGCTCATCCCTCACTGTAATAATATCTCGGGGTTTACAGCGATAACTTGGTATATCTACTATACGACCATTAACTAAAATATGTCTATGGTTAACTAATTGGCGGGCTTGAGGAATAGTCGAAGCCATACCCAATCGAAAAAGGATGTTATCCAAACGCATTTCAAGTAATTGTAGTAAAACCTGACCTGTTGATCCTTTGGCTTTTCCGGCGATACGAACGTATTTAAGTAATTGTTGTTCTGTAAGACCATAATGAAAGCGCAATTTTTGTTTTTCTTCTAAACGAATACGATATTGAGATTTTTTTCCGGGGCGCGATTGGTTTCTAAGATCGCTTCCGGCTCTAGGCTTTTTACTAGTTAGTCCCGGTAAAGCCCCCAGACGACGGATTTTTTTGAAACGAGGCCCTCTGTAACGTGACATAAAGACTCCTTATTTTTTATGAAATTTCATAAAACAAAATTAAAACTAAACTAAAATATGATAAATTAATCGAAATTTACTGAAGTATTGTATTACAAAGAATAATTAGAGGAATTGTATCAATATCCGGACCTTATTGTATATAAATAATTGTATTATATAAATAAAAAGAATTTAAAATAATAATAAAAAAAATTCAGGGTTCTTTTCTTGATTGATTTGTTCTACAGAGACCGAACTCCTCCAATCCCATTTTTATTCATAATTGGAAGTTCCTACGAGATGATAGGGTGACCCTTGCTTGGGAAAAGGGAAAGAAGTTTTTCGCTTTGATTTCACATTATCAATTATGTAAAAAATCAAAAATCAAACAAACGGAGAAAAGCCGGCTATCGGAATCGAACCGATGACCATCGCATTACAAATGCGATGCTCTAACCTCTGAGCTAAGCGGGCTCACATAACATAAATTGTGCACGTATACTAATTTAGTAAACTACTGAGATATTAACTGTTCATTCTTAGCTATTTCATAAGAAATATGATATATAGAAAAATAGAAATTCATAAGAAATATGATATATAGAAAAATAGAAATATCAAAAATAAGGAAGAATAGAAAATAGAATTTTAGAATTTCCAAACATATTGGATATTTGAATATTTTGGATATTTGAATATTATAGAACATACCTATTAATATAGCGATATTATTAAATATCGCGATATCAAATTTTGATCTATTTCTCAAATATATGTTTATCAATAATAAATATCTTAATTAGCTTAATTAGATGGTAAGATTTTTTTGACTATTCTATGTTTACTATTTTTTATTACATAATTTTATTATATTTCATATATATTTTATATATAGAAATATATATATTTCATTTTAATTTAATTTGAAAATATATTTAAATATATCATTTTAAATAAAATCGAGTAAAGTAATGTAATTAAGTTTAGAATCTTATTCTATTTCTATATTTATTGCTATTTCTATATTTATTGTATATTACATTTCTATATTTATTGTATATTACAATCTTATAATATTATTATTTATTATATATAATTCGAAATAATTTCATATTTAATTAATAAATAATTTTATTTTGAATTCTCTTCTAATTCTAAATTAACGGAATGGTTAGTTATAGCCATTTTATTAGTTTTAGTTATGGCTATTAATTGAATTTAAAATTAATAATACTCAAATCTTCCTTTTCGTTTTTTTGTTATGTTATAATGTTTTTTTTTGTTATGTTATAGAAGGCCTGCCCTAAGAATAACATGAAAGATAAAAGCGCAATCCAGATCATAATGAAACACTCCTCTGGTTTCATTCGGAAAGGTGAAAGCTAAGACGAAAAAAAAAAAAAAAGAATCGACCGTTCAAGTATTAAAAATTTCACGCTAAAAACGGTAGAAATAGGGGCATATATAAGTATAATAAATATATATTATACTATAATATATATGTTATGCGATCTATATTGAATTGATGATATAGAAATGATAGAATCATTTCTGATTGGACCAAATACGGGTCTCCGATAGAGATGAAAGAAAATATACAAGAAATCAAATAGTAGAAAAAACTTTTCAATATAGGAACCGGTATCTAATGAATTCAACCGGTCCAGCATAATAGAAATGAAAGAAAAGGGGGGGGGCGGCATCATGATGTGATCTTAATCACATCAAAAAAAAGAGGGGATATGGCGAAATTGGTAGACGCTACGGACTTAATTGGATTGAGCCTTGGTATGGAAACCTACCAAGTGAGAACTTTCAAATTCAGAGAAACCCTGGAATTAAAAATGGGCAATCCTGAGCCAAATCCTGTTTTATGAAAATAAACAAGGGTTTCATAAACCGAAAATAAAAAAGGATAGGTGCAGAGACTCAATGGAAGCTGTTCTAACAAATGGAGTTGGCTGCATTGTGTTAGTAAAGGAATCCTTCCATCGAAACTTCAGCAAGGATGAAGGATAAACCTATATACATACGTATAGTACTGAAATACTATCTCAAAATGATTAATGACGACCCAAATCTGTATTTTTTTATATTTATATGAAAAATGAAAGACTTGTTGTGAATCGATTAAAAATTGAAAAAAGAATCGAATATTCATTGATCAAACCATTCACTCCACCGTAGTCTGATAGATCTTTTTAATAATTGATTAATCGGACGAGAATAAAGATAGAGTCCCATTATACATGTTAATATCGACAACAATGAAATTTATAGTAAGAGGAAAATCCGTCGACTTTAGAAATCGTGAGGGTTCAAGTCCCTCTATCCCCAAAACGACCCGGTTGACTCCCTAATTATTTATTTTCATTTTATCATTTTGTTAGCGATTCAAATAAAAATTCGTTATATTTATCATTCATTCTCATTCTACTCTTTTCTTTCACAAATGGATCTGAGCGAAAATTTTTTTCTTATCACAAGACTTGTGTGTGATATATATGATACGCGTACAGTACAAATGATTTGAGCAAGGAATCCATTAAATTTGAATAATTAACAATACATATCATTACTTGTACTGTACTGAAACTTTGAAAATTTATTTTTGAAGATCCAAGAAATTCTATTAGATCCTGTATAATACTTTGTAATACTTTTTCGTTTTTCTAATTGACTAATTGACATAGACCCAAGTCCTATATTAAAATAAAATGAGGATGATGCGTCGTGAATGGTCGGGATAGCTCAGCTGGTAGAGCAGAGGACTGAAAATCCTCGTGTCACCAGTTCAAATCTGGTTCCTGGCACATGAGTAATTTGTATGAGTATATATTCTAAAAATTAATTGATATGGGTCGACATACATATTCATTAATAGTATAAATCGTGATACATATTTATCCATCTAAATGTCGGAGATATACCCCTTATATATATCATATGTATATAAAGTATACAAAAGAATTCCATTTTGTTTCCTCTTGTTTTTTTATTTGTCCATACTGTGTCTCCTTTTGTTCAAAAAAAACGTTAATACTTTATACATATTCGAAAGGCTAAATTAGTTAGTTGAAAGAGAAAAAGTATAGTCTAGAGGAGTTGAAGGATGGGAATAGCCAAAGTTCATTTCAGATACAGTACAAATAGAATATGATCCTCTTTCATTTCCTTCTATATTTTTTTCAGATTCTATTTCTTCATTTCCTCCTATGTTACTTTCTATAGCCCATCTAAGTGATGTGCGCGGTACATAGTTCATAATGCGGAACTCTTTTAGTTTCATCCTAGTGGCTCGGCTCATTCGAAAAAGTATCTTCAAAATTTGAGAATCTCAATGAATCCTCTAATTTTTTTTTTTTTAGTATTTATTTTATTTAGCCCACCCAATAACTAAAAAAAAAAAATAATATGTGAATGAAACTTCAATTACTATGTTTGATCTCGAAGAGAATGTACAAAAATTCTTTGAATATCTGGAGTTGTAGAAGTGAAGATTAGTTTCTGATTATTCAATGAGCATCTTGTATTTCATAAAAATTAGGGGCAATATAATCCTTACGTAAAGGCCATCCTATCCAACTTTCAGGCATTAAGATACGTTTCAGGCGTGGATGATTATCATAAAGGATTCCCAGCATATCATAGGATTCCCTTTCTTGAAAATCCGCACTTTTCCAAACCCA